ACCGGAAAATAATAGAACGGCACAGAAAGTAACAAATAAAAAATTGACTTCATTATGATTATTAGAAATCAAGTTATTGAATATTTTGAATAAATCTCGAAATTCGAAACTCCCTGTTATCCAATAAAAACCTAAAATTCCTAATAATAAACCAAAATCCCCAACACGATTAGTTACAAATGCCTTTTGGCAAGCATTTGCAGCAACAGGCCGTGTGAACCAAAACCCTATTAATAGATATGAACACATTCCTACCAATTCCCAAAAAATATAAATTTGTATCAAATTAGAACTAGTAACTAATCCTAACATAGAAGTACTGAAAAAACTCATATAAGCAAAAAATCTCAAATATCCTTGATCATACGACATATAATTATCACTATAAATAAGAACCATAATTCCAATAGTAGTGATTAATATTGACATAATAGAAGTAAGCGGGTCGATCAAGTAACCGAATTCTAAAGAAAAATCATTATTAATGATCCAAGACCATACATATTGATAGATAGAACTGCCATTTATTTGCTGAATAAACAGATTGATCGAAAAAATCATGACTATACTTAACAAAAAAACACTTTGAAAAGCCCACATACGGCGAAGACTTTTTGTTGCCGACGGAAAAAAAAGAAGTCCCACTCCTATTAACATAGGAACTGGAAGTGGAAGGAAAGGTATTATCCACGAATATTGATATGTCTGTTCCATAAAAAAGTTTTTTATTCTTAATTGATTGTTTCCGATTTACCGGATCCTACCCCCTTTCAATTTCAAAACAATCAAAACAAAAGGGGTCAATAAAAAAATCAAGAGATGTACTAACTTAATACTAACTTAAAGATATTTTTCGAATTTTATATATTATCTGGGTCTTTGCAAATTAAATATTAAAATAAAGAAGTTACAATTGGGCAAATGATATGACCTACTTGCTCATAAAAAGCGAATTTAGTTATTAACTAAGATTTTTCTTAAAATAACGAAAATACAAAATTTCATTATTATTAAATCACTTTATATTCATAAAGTAATGATAAAAAATTACACTAAAAAGAAATCTGATATGAATCGATATGAATCATAGGATTAACTAAGGTACAATTTTTGTACAAATCTTGCTTTTTAGTCAGTTTGTTCCAAATCATTAACTAGTTTCAGTATGAAACTGATTGATTAGTTTCCGTTTCAATAAAAAAACATTTATAGGAAACGCTATAATATCTAACATTTTATATTTTCTATAAGATTTATTTTTATATTTATCATTTATATTTATCAAAAAAGGGGGTAATTATCAAAAGGGGGTAAAATAAAATCAACTTTAATAAAAAAATAACGAAGATTTTTTTAACAAAACGTGTATCTTTTAACAGATTCATTACTTTAATTACTAGTTTGATTCTAATTTTAAAATGGAATTTCGAAGTATTCTTTACTCAAGTTTGACCAATTAATAGAAAAAATTAAAGTTTTCATTAGGCTTTTCATTAGGCAATGGGTTCTTAAAGGGTTCTTAAATCCTTCGGTCTATTTTATGTAGAAAAAAAAAATTTAATTATATTTTTATAGTAAGATTTTGTACTATTTTCGCACATTTTTTATCTATATATATATTTTTTTTTTGTTTTCTCTAGATAATATATATTATATTATCTAATTATTCTCTAGAAAATAACTAGATAATGAATATATTCGTTTTGACCAATAGATGTCTTTCACATCCAACTATAACAACGAGTAACCTCTTAATTTTTAAATGGCAGTTCCAAAAAAACGTACTTCTATATCAAAAAAGCGTATTCGTAAAAATATTTGGAAAGGGAAGGGATATTGGGCAGCCTTAAAAGCGTTGTCATTAGGTAAATCTCTTTCTACCGGAAACTCAAAAAGTTTTTTTGTGCGACAAAAAAAGTCATAAAATAAAATATTGGAATAATCCGAATAGAAAAATAGGCCCATTTCATTCTTAATAGGAAATCAACAAACCTATTGTTTGTGGCTAATCAATATGAACTAGAACTCGCTTCGTTATTAGGATATGTATAATAATAATTCTTCGGTTTAGGGGTTAGTAAATTATAAAAAGCTTTTGAAAAAAGAATAAAGACAAGATACAAAACTTGAGCCCTTGTTAGTATGTTAGTATATTTTCTTGTTTGGGAGATGGGGGAGTCTTTTTTCCCCATCAACCTGTTTGTCACAATTACAATAATCGACGTTTTTCTATATATATATATAAATTATAAATATGAATATATATATTATATATTGAAGAAGGGTAAAAAAGAGATCTTTAGTTAAAATTAATACATCGTTGAAATTAATTTATTCATTTATTTTGAAAATTTTTTGTGTAACTTTCTGACTTCTTATTTATCTGAATTTATCTGAATTAATCTATTAGAATATATAAATTTCCCATTTATATGTCTCTTTCAACCCAACCGACAAAAGCCTGGAATTTTTTGTCCGAATTAATGTGCAAGTTTTGAGT